ACAATAAAAGATAAGAGGAAATTCGGCCACCTCCTATATATTTGATACCCTCTCCCACAAAAAAACTTGTAATACCAACCCCATTCGTAATTCCATCAATTATTCGTCTATCAAAAAAATGAGTAAATTCGGCCAATGCTCTTATAGCATCAGTTAAGGATATTACATAAAGAACATCCATGTAGCCACGATTATCTGACCAATCATATATGACATTTTTTATTTTTTCAAAAACAATTTTATTTTTATTAGGAACACTTTTAACAAATGAATTTTTAAAGTTAAAATTTTGTAAAGATGAATAAACAGGCTTATATAAAAAAGACGCTATAAATATTCCGAGATAAGCTATACTCAACGAAAAGCCTGCATTTGTCACAAATTCATACCAATCCACCGAATTGTTTGAATTTTGATGTAAAAGGTTTATATCTGGAGTTAACAATTTGGATAATATATCCAAATCCACTCTTTGTTGATTGAATTGATTAAAAGGGATTCCTATGGATCCAACGAAAAAAGTAAATATGCCTAATACAAACATAGGAAATAACATAGGACTATCCGATTCATGGGGATACGAAAAAGTGTTCGTAATGCCAAAATGAGTAATAGTAATAAAGGGTCGCGGCATCTTTCTTATATTAATAATACTGATTGGATATATTTTATTCCAAAAAAAAGAAATCCTTTTATTATTCATTGTTAATAAAGAGAATAAAGGAATTTTTTTTTTTTTTTTATTTTTCCCCTCTTTACCCCATAGAGACATTGAATAAAACGAGTTATTTGTTTTTCCATTGTAATTTTGAAAATTAACATTTAAATATCCTTCAAAAGTAAGTAAATAAATCCGAAACATATAAAATGCAGTTAATCCTGCTGTAGAACAAGCAATTATTGCAAAAATCGGTGAATACAACCAAATATAATTAAGAATTTCATCTTTGGACCAAAAACAGGCAAGGGGTGGAATACCGCAAAGAGACAGTATACCTAATAAAAAAGCAGTTTTTGTGATTGGTACATGTTTTGTTAAACCCCCCATAAGGGCCATATTCTGACTTTTATCTGGAGAATATCCAACAACCGCTTCCATTGAGTGGATGATTGATCCGGATCCTAAAAACAACAATGCTTTTGAATAAGCATGAGTAATCAAATGAAATAAAGCGGATCGATAAGACCCAATACCTAGAGCTAACATCATATAACCCAATTGAGACATTGTAGAATAGGCTAAACCTCTCTTAATATCTTTTTGAGCAAGAGCTAAAGTAGCTCCTAATAGTAATGTTATTATCCCTATCAAAGCTATTATGTTCATTATGTAAGGTACAACTATGAAAAGAGGAAGAAGCCGAGCTACAAGAAAAATCCCTGCTGCTACCATAGTAGCAGCATGTATAAGAGCCGAAATAGGAGTAGGTCCTTCCATAGCATCGGGTAACCATACATGAAGGGGAAATTGGGCGGATTTGGCAATTGCACCAGAAAATAATAAAAGAGCACACAAAGTAACAAATAAAAAATTAACTTCATTATTAGAAATCAATCTATTGACTATTTCAAACAAACCCCGAAATTCGAAACTGCCCGTTATCCAATAAAAACCTAAAATTCCTAATAATAAACCAAAATCTCCTACACGATTAGTGACAAACGCTTTTTGACAAGCATTCCCAGCGATAGGTCGTGTGAACCAAAAACCTATTAATAGATAAGAGCATACTCCAACTAATTCCCAAAAAATATAAATTTGTATAAAATTAGAACTAGTAACTAATCCCAGCATTGAAGTATTGAAAAAACTCATATAAGCAAAAAATCTTAGATATCCTTGATCATAAGACATATAATTGTCGCTATAAATAAGAACGAGAATTCCAACAGTAGTAATTAAGATTGACATAATAGAAGTAAGTGGATCAATCAATTGTCCAAACTCTAAAGAAAAGTCATTATTGATAGTCCAAGACCATACATATTGATATATATAACTGTTATTTATTTGCTGAACAGACAGATTGGATGAAAAAATCATAACTATACTTAACAATAAAACACTAGGAAAAGCCCACGTGCGCCGAAGATTTCTTATTGCCGTCGGGAAAAGTAGGAGTCCCACTCCTAGTAACATAGGAATTAGAACTGGAATGAAAGGTATGAACCATAAATATTGATATGTATATTCCATAAAAATAAATAAAAATCTTTTTCTTTTTCTTAATTAACTGTTTCGGATTCGCCAGTTCTTATTTTTTTTTTTTTTTTTTTCAAAGGAGTCAGTTAATAAAAAAATTAAGATATGTAAAACTCAAATGGAATTTCATAACCTTTTATAATCTTAATTATTTGAAAAAGATTTCAAATCCTTCCAAAAAAAAATTAAATATATATAGAAACAAAAGCGATTGTAGCCTTGTGTTATTTATTGTTCTTTATTTTCGTGGTGCTATATTTATATATGTAATATAATAAAATAATAAAAAAGTTTAATAAACCAACCTTATAATTGAATTTAATAAAAATAAAAAAAAAACTTTAACAATTATTTCTATTATTTCTATTAATTGGTTAGGTTAGTTAAATTGACCAAGCTCGAAAAAAGAGTGCACCTAATTGAAATTAAAATCTTCAAATTGAAATGAGACTCGTAGTTAATCTGTTAAAAAATATATCATTTTTTTTTTAGAGAAAAGAAGGAAAGTCATTTTACATTTTAATAATTCCTTCAATCAATTCAAAAAAGCATTGCTTAATTATTCTGAATAAACGAACTAAAATACATAACTCTTACTTTATTGGGTTAAGTTATGGGCTGTGTCTGTCTTTTATGAATCATATCAAAATAAACTACTCTTTTTGGTGTAATTATTTGTCCTTACTCGCTCTAAAGATTAAAACATTGTAATACGTAAATTTTAATAAATAATAGTAATTGAAATTTTAATTTTTTGAAGCTTCAAAAAATATTTACTTTTGATCAATTCTAACTTCTTGATTTGAAATGTTTTTGTTTTGAAGAGAGTATAATTAAATTTAATTTAAACAATAAATAGAGAATTAATAGTATTAATAGTAAAGAACAATTGGTTTTGAACAATAAATGTCTTTCACATTCAACTATAGAAATAAATAACTTATTATAATTTTTTAATGGCCGTTCCAAAAAAGCGCACTTCTATATCAAAAAAACGAATTCGTAAAAATTTTTGGAAAAGGGAGGGGTATTGGGTAGCATTGAAAGCTTTTTCGTTATCGAAATCTCTTTCAACAGGGAATTCAAAAAAATTTTTTGTACAACAAGAAATAAATAAATAATCAAACGTTGGAATAATTGGAATCTATCTCTGACTCTAAAAAAAGTAAAAAGTATACTTTTTACTTTTTTCGGTTCTTTTCTGATTTCTTATAATATTATATAAATATTATAAGAAATCAGAATAAATCATTAAAAAGAAAAAAAAAAAATCCAAAAGTAATGATTCCCATTCCTTAATGTTTTGAATGTATCAATATGAAATTTAAGTAGAATAAAGAGTCTTTTGTCTACTTAATTTTTAAAATGATATTTTTTGGTTTGAAAAATAAAGAATAAATAGAAGATATAAAGTTTCAACTGTCTTTTTAGTATCTTTAATTATTTTATAGATGGGAATTCATATTTTACCCATCAACAGAATAATAAAATAAAAAGTTTTGTCTTTTTATATTTTTATTATACTATTTATTCTATAAGATTCTTATCTAAGAGCAGATATAAATAAGATCTTTAATCACAATTAATGAGTCGTTGAAACTAATTTATTAAGTTTCAAATTTATTTTGTAATTTTCTGAACGCTCAATCGCTTTTATAAATCATTATCAATATATAATATATCTAAATATTAAATATATTTAATATGGTGGGATTTCGATAGAAATGGAAACCCTTTTATTCTATGATACACCCAATACTGAACCTCATCTAATTAGGTTGCTAAATACTAACACAAACCCTTTATACAGTGAAAACTCGAAGTAGTAATACAGGGATATGCAAATTATTAGTGTCTATACTCATGAAATTGTGATCGATAATAACCCTTATTTTTTATTCTATTCTATTTTTCAACATTTTATTTCTTACTTATAGTGTCAATTTTATTTAACTTAACATTACATTAACACCGGAGTTCCTCTCGTTTATACTCTCCTAAAATGGAGCTTTTGTAACTAGATAGTTTTAAAATAGTTTTTAAGAATTCACTTTTTGTCTCATTTATCTTATTTTAATTTCTTTTATGAATCTAAAATAAAAAAATTTATTACTGAACGAAAAAAACAAAACAATAGGATTCCTTTTGAAAATATGTTCCAATCACTATTTTTAAAACTAGTTTTTATTCATCAATTTCAATGTTTCCTATAAAACTAAAAAGTATTGCATGATTAAGTACTTTAACCTCGACGATTGAATCAAAATGGGTTATTATGATTTCGAACAAGCCGCTATGGTGAAATCGGTAGACACGCTGCTCTTAGGAAGCAGTGCTAGAGCATCTCGGTTCGAGTCCGAGTGGCGGCATGGCATCTTATAAAAGAGTAAGTCCTAGAATAAAAGAATAAAAAAAATTCAATTCCCGATTCCTATAATTGTGAGATCCCCTTTTTATAATTTTTATGATATCTTCAATTTTAGAGCATATATTAATTCATATATCCTTTTCGGTCGTTTCAATTGTAATTACAATTCGTTTACTAATCTTATTAGTTAATGAAATCGCAGGACTATATGATTCGTCCAAAAAAGGCATAATAACTACTTTTGTCTGTATAACAGGATTTTTAGTTACTCGTTGGATTTATTCAAGGCATTTACCATTAAGTGATTTATACGAATCATTCATTTTTCTTTCATGGAGTTTGTCCATTATTCATATGGTTCCATATTTAAAAAAACACAAAAACCATTTAAGTGCAATAACCGCGCCAATTGTTATTTTGACCCAAGGCTTTGCTACTTCTGGTTTTTTAACCGAAATGCATCAATCCAGAATATTAGTACCCGCTCTTCAATCTCATTGGTTAATGATGCACGTAAGTATGATGGTATTGGGCTATGCAGCTCTTTTATGCGGATCATTATTATCAGTAGCACTTATTGTCATTACATTTCGAAAAATAATAAGAACTTTTGATAAAAGCAATAATGAATCATTTTCCTTTGGTGAGATCCAATACATTAACGAAAGAAACAATGTTTTATGGAACACCCCTTTTATTTCTTCTAAGAATTATTATAGGTCTCAATTGATTCAACAATTGGATCATTGGAGTTATCGTATTATTAGTCTAGGTTTTATCTTTTTAACCATGGGTATTCTTTCGGGAGCGGTATGGGCAAACGAGGCATGGGGCTCATATTGGAATTGGGATCCGAAGGAAACTTGGGCATTTATTACTTGGACTATATTCGCGATTTATTTACATATTCGAACAAATCCAAATCTGGAAGGTGTAAATTCTGCAATTGTAGCCTCCCTGGGATTTCTTATAATTTGGATATGCTATTTGGGAGTCAATCTATTAGGAATAGGGCTACATAGTTATGGTACATTTACACTAACATCTAATTGAAGACAGGATCTGGTAAATACAAACAAACATGGGACAGCATATATATTATATAAGAAAACGTCGTGTAATCCATCGAGAACCTTTTGAATCACTACTTTGATTCAAAAGGTTCTTACAAAACAAAGGACAACCATATATGGTTAAAATAAAAGTCTAATGCATTTTTTTATCTTTAACTTAATTTAAGTTAAATTTAAGAGAAGAAAAAATACTTCTTTTTCGTTTTCTAATTGTACAATTTTTTTTTTAAACATATTATTCTAGTTATAGTATAGTCTTGCTCTTTGATTTTTAATTTTATTCAGGAAAATTTTTTATTTATAAAAAAAAATTAGATATAAGAGTTTCGACCTTGTCAACTGATAGTGAGAAAACGAAATCTGGATAAAGACCAATACCTATTACAGGTAAAAAGATAGAGATAGAAATAAATAACTCTCGCGGTCCAGAATCAAAAAAATAAGAATTTGGGGCATTAAAAAACTTGTATCCATAGAACATTTGGCGTAACATAGATAATGAATAAATAGGTGTTAATATCGTTCCTATTGCCATTACAAATGTAATTAGTATTTTTTGTATTAAAAAAAAATTTTGACTGGTAATTATTCCAAAAAATACTATTAATTCTGCAACAAAACCACTCATCCCCGGTAATGCAAGGGAAGCCATCGATAAGATACTGAAAGTCGTGAATATTTTTGGAACCGGGACCGCCATTCCGCCCATTTTGTCGAGATAAACAAGACGTATTCTATCATAACTCGTTCCCGCCAAGAAAAAAAGTGCAGCGCCAATAAAGCCATGAGAGATTATTTGTAAAAAGGCTCCATTGAGGCCCATATCGCTTAGAGAGCCAATTCCTATAATTATGAAACCCATATGAGATACGGAGGAATAGGCTATTCTTTTTTTTAAATTACGTTGACCAGGAGATGCTGAAGCTGCATAGATTATTTGAATTGTGCCTACTATCATCAACCAGGGAGCAAATATAGAATGAGCGCGGGACAAGAATTCCATATTGATCCGAACCAACCCATACGCTCCCATTTTTAATAAGATTCCGGCTAGAAGCATACAAGTACTGTAATGTGCCTCTCCATGGGTGTCTGGTAACCATGTATGGAAAGGTATAATCGGCAATTTAACAGCAAAAGCAATAAGAAATCCAATATAGAATATTATTTCCAGTGCTACTGGATAGGATTGATTAGCTGATGTTTCAAAATTTAATGTTGGTTCATTGGAAGCATATAAACCGATACCCAGAACTCCCAGTAATAAAAAAACGGAGCTTCCCGCAGTGTACAAAATAAACTTTGTAGCTGAATACAAGCGTTTCTTCCCCCCCCACACGGATATAAGTAGATAAACGGGAATTAATTCTAATTCCCACATGATGAAAAAAAGTAAAAGGTCTCGAGAAGAAAATAATCCTATTTGGCCGCTATACATTGCTAACATCAGGAAATGGAATAATCGGGAATCTCGAGTAACCGGCCAAGCCGCTAAAGTAGCTAAAGTGGTTATAAACCCTGTCAGTAAAATGGGTCCTATGGAAAGTCCATCCATTCCCAATCTCCAGTAAAAATCAAAAAAATCGATCCATTTATAATCCTCCGTGAGTTGCATTAATGGATCATCAAATTGGAAATAATAATAGAATGCATAAGTTGTTAGAAGGAGTTCTATGATGCATATAAATAGAGTATAGAGCCTAATTACCTTATTCCCTTTATGAGGGAGAAAGAAAATTAAGGAACCCCCGAATATTGGTAAAACGGCAACTATTGTTAACCAAGGAAAATAATTCGTAGTAAAAACAAGATACACTTGGACCAGAAGAATCCGTGCTCGAAAACAAAAAATATATATATATTTTTTGTTTTCGAGCACGGATTCTTTTGTCGGTAAAAAAAACGAAATGTATTCAGGTGGGGCTTTTGGACCGTATCAATAAGCGAGGCCCATGCTTCGAGTTGTTTCATGCCATAAATAAACTCGAACACTCAAGAAATCCGTTGGGCAGGCGGATTCGCATCTCTTACAACCAACACAGTCCTCTGTTCTTGGAGCAGAAGCAATTTGCTTAGCTTTACATCCGTCCCAAGGTATCATTTCTAATACATCTGTGGGACAAGCTCTGACACATTGAGTACACCCTATACACGTATCATAAATCTTTACTGAATGTGACATTGGATATATAATTTTTTGAACATCATAAATTTTCGATCTAGTAGAAATGAATTATACATTAACATTAGACACCAGATGAATCAATGATTTACCAGAATTTTCTAATCAATCTGCTTCTGGATCGATTCATGCTAGAGGGCCAAGATGCTTTGATTTCTTACATTTTTTGTAAACACGATCAATATATTATGTATCATCCACGATAAGAAATATAATTCGCCTTGATAAATATAAATAAATAGTATAATTTCTATGATTAATACTACTTATTCAACAAATTCGATTGATTGATACGAGTTGATTTTCTGTTACGATAAATTGAGGAAACAATAGCTGGTCCAATAGCTGCTTCAGCGGCTGCAATAGCTATAACAAAAATTGAAAAAATATTTCCTTTTAATTGGCGACTATCAAAAAAATCAGAAAATGTTACAAAATTTATATTAACTGCATTTAGTATAAGTTCAAGACACATAAGGGCTCTAACCATATTTCGACTTGTGATCAAGCCATAGATACCGATAGAAAATAAATAGGCACTCACAACAAGTACATGTTCGAGCATCATTGAACAACTCCTTATCAATTTCGATTCATTTCAAGATAAAAACAATTTAATGGGTTCAATTAATTATAATATCAAAAAGTATGGAACAAGGGAATATTTTAGTATTGGTAATAGATCGAATAAAAGAATTTCATTTTTAGACAAAAAATCTTCAAATAAAATGGAAGTGGGGGGAAATTGATGTGATAACATAGAACAAAGTTTAATTTTGACTTTTCTTATTATATTAATATTAATAGTTCGAAAGATTTATTATTGACGAGCCACAGCAATTGCGCCTATTAAAGCAGCTAAAAGAATTATCGAAATGAGTTCAAATGGAAGGAAAAAATCTGTTGATAAATGAATTCCAATTTGTTGACTGTTACTTATCAAATCCTGCTCTATAATCTGGTTTGATCTGGTAGTCCAAACAATCCCGTACCATGACGTATCTGAAATAGTAGCCATTAATAGACAAAAAAGAATTGTACAAATCAGCAAAGTAACCCCATCCCCAACAGTCCAAAGATTCAAATCTTTGTAATATTCTGAACCATTCATAAACATCACAGCAAATATGATTAAAACATTTATAGCTCCCACGTAAATAAGTAGCTGTGCGGCAGCTACCAAATGGGAATTTGATAGAATATAGAATAAGGATATACAAACAAGAACCAGTCCCAACGAAAAGGCAGAATAAATTGTGTTGGTAAGTAATACGACTCCTATACCTCCTAATATAAGACCTGACCCCAAAAAGACTAAAAGAAAATCATGTATCGGTCCAGGCAAACCCATTATATGTAAAGAGATAAATAAATCGAAATTTTTTTCATGACCTTATTGACCCCACCAGGAACATTTTTTTATGAAAAGTTTTTAATTGAATTAAATCCTAAAGAATGTGAATTGATGTAGGTACAGCTGTTGGACTAATATAATTATAATATCATTTTTTATCTTAAAGGGTAGTTTTAGGCTAGATATTTCTATTTTGAAATAATTCGAGATAGAGTCATAGATTTTCAATCCAAACCAAATTGAAGCACGAACCAACCCCTCAATAGTTTTTTTTTTTTAATTAGTGACTAAACAAAATAAACGAAAGAAACCGCATTCCTTTCGAGCAAAAGAAAAAGGACCCTTCCTAATTTGAATTTGAAATTACCATTTCTTTATCTTTAATCAAAGGATTTACTTCTTTTTTTTTTTTTATTTTATTTTAGGTGAATTTAAAATTGTTCGAATTGTATAATCGTCAATTACTGACATCGGTAAACGACCCAAGGCAATTTGATTATAATTCAATTCGTGACGATCATAAGTAGAAAGCTCATATTCTTCAGTCATGGATAAACAATTTGTTGGACAATACTCAACGCAGTTACCACAAAATATACAGATTCCGAAATCAATACTGTAATTAAGCAAACGTTTCTTTCGAATATTAGTTTCCAGTTCCCAATCAACAACAGGTAGATCCATAGGGCATACACGAACACATACTTCACAAGCAATGCATTTATCAAACTCGAAGTGTATTCGACCGCGGAAACGTTCTGATGTGATTAATTTTTCATAAGGATATTGAATAGTTACAGGTAAACGATTTGCATGGGATAGGGTAATCATGAAACTTTGACCAATATATCTTGCAACTCGTACTGTTTGTTGACCATAATCCATAACCCTGGTTACCATAGGGAACATATCGTAAATATCTATGAAAATCTTTATGTTTGTTTCTTTCTCTTGTTTGAGGCAAGCCATAAATATAGAATAAAGTATTCCCTTACAGCGAACTGAGTTGGAAAGAGGTTGTTAATAACAGATTTCCGAGAGAAATAGGTAAAAGAAATTTCCATCCCAGATTTAATAGTTGGTCCATTCTTAGCCTAGGTAAAGTCCATCTTGTTGTGATAGGAATGAACAAGAACAAATAAGTTTTGGCTAAAGAAACAAATAAGTTTTGGCTAAAGACCTCACGTGCTTTATTTATTTCAAAAAGCTCGGCAACGAATATGTATGGAATAGAGATATTCCAACCGCCCAAGTACAAAACTGTTACAAATAATGAAGAAATTAATAGGTTTAGATAGGAAGCAACATAAAATAAACCAAATTTTATACCCGAATATTCGGTTTGATAACCCGCTACTAATTCTTCTTCCGCTTCCGGTAAATCAAAAGGTAATCTCTCACATTCTGCTAGGGAAGAGATTAGAAAAACGATAAACCCTATAGGTTGACGCCACAAATTCCAACCCCAAAAACCATATTTTGATTGAGCCTCAACAATATCAACTGTACTTAAACTATTAGATAATCATAGTCGGCGATAACTTCACTGTTATCGTCGCTATTACAGAACCATACATGAGATTTTCGCTTCATACGGCTCCTTTACGGCCATAAATAAATCTAAGGGCCGAGTCCGTATTATTTATTTTGATTTATAAGATAAATGGGTTCAAAATCGAGTAAACGGCCCCGAATTCGACCACTTAAATTCTGTATGTTCTATAATAACTAAAAAAACGACGTCTGAATTGATCTTATCCTTTATTTAATTAATAATTAAGAAATAATTATTTTCTGAGTAATAACTTTGAGTCTTTAATAAAATACTGCTTGTAGGAATATCAATAACCCGTCGTTTTCAATTTTGAAAAAAAAAGAAAAAAAAATAAATTGTATTCTTTCTATTTTTTTTTTTCGTTCCTATTCTTCTTTCTTTTCTGAAAAAAAAAAAGGGGGGGGCTTACTGAATAAAGGATTATTTCGTTTCCGACAGTTATTTATTTAATCGGTGGATAGGAGTATACTCTGGATAGGAATCGTGGGGAGTACGGCCTGATCATTTCTACTAACCTAATGCCCCAATCCGTATTCTTTTTATATTATGTGTAAATATCCTTGGGGATAAATGACACAATCTCTATTACTAATCCTTTGCGTAATTTGGCATTTCTAACCATCCACTCATTTTTGCTAACCCCCCGCTTTATGGTAACAAACACTAGTGAAAACGTAATACGGTTGATTCTTTGAACCCGCTTCAAGCTAGGATGACATGACTAATCAACCAATCTTGGGGTAAATGGGCTCTTCTTCTTCTATTTATTTATTTACGCTCAACCCCTTTTTTAATTCTTCTTATACATTGAAGACGAGACTCAAGAATTTTACTGCGAATATATAATATATTATAATTATATAGCTGTTTTCTTTCACTCATATAACTATCTAATTTAATTCATTAATCCGAGAATAAAAAGATGAGGATATCTATTCAATTCGTTCTAACCCTTTTTCTATAAAGACTAGAAAGAAATAAATAGGTAAAAATTTACCTTTCAACGAATCGCACGTAGAGATATTGCTAATACACATAGAGTTAATGGTATTTCATAACTAATCGATTGAGCAGCAGCTCGTAGACCACCTAAAAAGGAATATTTATTGTTTGAACCATATCCTGAGATAAGAAGTCCAATGGGAGCAATACTTGAAACCGCAATCCACAAAAAAACCCCGATATTGAGATCGGCTAAAACAAGGTGATAGTCAAAAGGAATTACTGAATAACTTAGTAGAATTGCTATAACTGCTATGGATGGTCCGATACTGAATAACCGAGTATCTCCTCTAGATGGAAGAAGATTTTCTTTGAAAAGTAATTTTGTCCCATCTGCTAGAGCTTGAAGAACTCCTAAGGGACCGGAATATTCGGGTCCAATACGTTGTTGTAGCCCTGCGGATATTTCTCTTTCTAACCATACAATTACTAGTACGCCTATTGTGATTCCTAATACAAGAGTAAAAATAGGGACAAGCACCCATATAATTCCATAGACCCCTTTTAAAGATTCCACTCTGTAAAAAGAATTGATATCTTGTACTTCCCTTATATCAATTATCATTTCAACGGTCAACTTCTCCCATAATGATATCTATGCTACCTAGTATTGTCATAATATCAGCCAATTTCATTCTTTTAACTAACTGAGGAAGAATTTGCAAATTGATAAAACCAGGTGGTCGAATTTTCCATCTCCAAGGAAAACCACTCTGATCCCCTATCAGAAAAATTCCCAATTCCCCTTTAGGGGCTTCGACTCTCACATAAAGTTCTTGTTTCGGCAATTCAAAAGTGGGGGAGGGTTTTTTACTAATGAATCGATATTCAAAATCATGCCATTCTGGATACCTTTTTCTATCAAAGTATCGTATTTCTAAATTCTCGTAGGGCCCCCCCGGAATTCCTTCCAGCGCCTGTTGAATAATTTTGATGGATTCTGCCATTTCGCCAATTCGGACTAAATAACGAGCTAATGAATCCCCTTCTTTTTGCCATTGTACTTCCCAATCAAATTCGTCGTAACACTCATAATGATCAATTTTACGAAGATCCCATTGTATTCCGGACGCTCGCAGCATTGGTCCTGATAAACCCCAATTTATTACTTCGTCTCTACCAATAATGCCTACGCCCTCAACTCGTTCTAAAAAAATAGGATTTCTTGTAATAAGTTTTTGATATTCAGTAACTCCTGTTAAAAAATAATCGCAGAAATCCAAACATTTATCTATCCATCCATAAGGTAGATCAGCCGCCACTCCTCCGATACGAAAATAATTATGCATCATTCTCATACCCGTAGCAGCTTCGAATAGATCATATACTAATTCTCTTTCTCTGAAAATATAGAAGAAAGGAGTCTGTGCACCAATATCTGCCATGAAAGGGCCGAGCCATAACAAATGAGAAGCTATACGACTCAATTCCAACATAATTACTCTGATATAACTAGTTCTTTTCGGTACTTGAATATTTCCTAGCCGTTCTGGCCCATTTACAGTTATTGCTTCTGTGAACATAGTAGCTAAATAATCCCAACGGGTTACATAAGGCAGATATTGTATAATAGTTCGGTTTTCCGCAATTTTTTCCATCCCTCTGTGTAAATAACCCAATATTGGTTCACAGTCAATAACATCTTCGCCGTCCAGAGTAACGACGAGTCGAAGAACACCATGCATTGACGGGTGGTGGGGGCCCATATTGACTATCATGAGATCCTTTCTTGTAACTGGTATATTCATAAGTTTTTCCTCGATTCATTCTTCTACGAATTGCGTAAAACGAAAAACAGTTTATCAAAATTCAAGATCTAATAAAGCAAATAGTTCAAAATGACTCTTAAAATTAACGAGTTTTTGATTCTCGAATACCCAACTGATTTATTAAGTATTTATAAAGTACTCTCCTTTTCTTTGACAAATAAGACAGCAATCGTTGACGTTTTCCCAGAATTTTACGGAGACCTCTTTGAGAGGAATAGTCTTTTCTGTGCAATTCCAAATGTGAAGTAAGTCTTCTTATTTTATTGGTCCAACTAAATACTTGAAATTCAACAGATCCCCTGTTTTCTTCTTTTTCTTCTTGCGAAATAAGCGAGATGAATGAGTTTTGTACCATAAAAATGAATCGCCCCTCTCTCTCTTTTTTTTTTTAGATATTTTTATCCATATATTTATTGATCAGTAATAATAATTACACTCATTTTAATTTGCTATACACAATAATTCTTAATTTCGTTAAGAAGTCTTAATTTTGTCAAACAAACTTACTTATTTTAGTAGTCAATAATCAATCCAATTTTAAAATGGTATTCGGATAGGATATACTATACACAAAGTATGGTCTATTTTTCCACTCACAAAAAATAAAAAAAAAATTAGACCTGAAAATAAATAAGACGATTTTGTTGATTCATTTCTAGATCGAATAAATATTAATATAATTATAATTCAACGCGTCATTAAATTAAGTATCCTGTATCAGAATGATGTGTAAGATAATAAGATAATGGGGGTGTTTATTTCTTTGTCTTCATATACTCGCTATGGTACGGGAATCGAGTCAAAATGTACCATTAATGAATTTTCAATAGCGGATATATCTGAATCCTTATCAGACTGAAACGACTACCATTATTGGTATCAAACCAATAGCGATTCATACAAGATAAATCTTCTAATCGATAATTGGGCCAAAGAAAGAACTTTAATTTAATTAGTTTATTTTTATCTCTATAAAGCTCTTTTCTTTTATTCAAAACTTGATCGCAATTGCAATTTTTTAACTTATTTACATTGCAAAATACCGTATTTCTATGTATACCGTTTCCATTCCCCGAATTGAAACAAATTCGAATTCTCAATTCTCTACGACGCCTCGGGGATAAAATTTTTTCAGGAAAAATAAAATCATAATTATTTTTGTCTCTATTTCCAGTCATTTTTTTATGTAGTGCAATGGATTCATCAAAATCCTTCTTATTCTTATGAAGACAGGCCGGGCTTTTTTCTAGGTATCTTTGATGACTTTGCTGTTGCTTACTCTTATGAACCAATGAGATACCTATGGTTTGATATATAAAAAATTTTCCATCCGTTTTTACAGACAGACGGACTGGTTCGATAATCAATATTCCCTTTTTCATCAATTCTGTAAAAGTGAAACCCTTCCGGACCATCAGAATATCCAGACTCATTTCTTCCCTTTGAATAGCGGATATAGCAATTTCTCTTGGATTTCTCAGTCTAAGCAGGAGACAATATACTTTGATGTTATTGATTATTTTTTGATTTAAAGAATCATCCCATCTCAATTGAAAATGAAAATACCTTTTTAGGAATAACTCAAGTTCTGCTTCCGTGTTAGTCTTGTATTGCTTTTTGTTTCTACGTTTTTTTATGTCTAATCCCCTAGAATCTTCTTCAACATCTTTTTCTTGGTTTGAGAGAGACGCTTCAGGATCCACTTGGTCCGCGAATTCTTTTTCTATTTGATTTCTATTTTCTAATTCAAGAGTTTTTTCATTCGATAATGTAAAACTTTTTTTATTTCCAGGGATGCTTTTCTGTTTATTAACATTTTCGTTTACATTAAAATTAAAAAAAAGTAATTTGATTGGTATGACCCATGGTTTAATCTTATATGTATTATAAAGTATCACAAATTCTGGGAAAAACCAAAGTTCTAGATTCGATATGGGATGACTTAGTATTTCTTCATTCATTCCCATCCAATCAACAAGGTTTTTTCTTTGATTGGATGGGTTAATTTTATGATCTTGATGAATCGTCAGATAAAAAAGGCCTTTCTTATCAATTTTATCGATTATTTGACAATTATTAAACCCAGTCTTAGTATTTTTATTCCTGTTGGTAACGTTATCAATATCGACCCAGGCCTTAATATTGATCTTCTTTCTAAGACAAAAATGGAGGATTTTCCAATCCAAATATTTTCTATCTGAATTTTTTTCTATATCTAGACTATCATCTTCGACGAGAGAATTATGGATAAGGATACCTCCCAGCATATCAAATAATTTGCGTTTAGGCGTATTGTAATTATAAGAAATCTCTTGGTTATTATTTACTTGTAATGGCAATCCATAAATATACGAATCTTTCTTATTTTCATAATTAATAGATTTATACGATAAAAGATCATATTTATATTGTTTTTGATTTGGTAATGGTTCTATTTCAAAATCTTTTGTTTTTTCGTAATGAATAAATTGGGTTTTTTCATATTTATATGACTCACATTTATTGAGATCTTTATTTTTAGTCATATGGTTGAACCTAGTTCGCCATTTTTGTGTTACTAATCTAGACCATTTAATCTGAGATAAATCGTATTGATATTGATAATGACCCTTTCGCCAGTTTTTCCATTCATTAATTCCATAATTTGTAGGTTTTTTATGTCTGAATTCAGAATCAAATATTCCTTGCGTTCCAACAAAATACTCCCTTATTTCATTCTTAAGAAAAAAAGATGTTCCGTAATATTTAAAGACGGATCTTAACTTATATAGGTTATTGACTGGGGTTTGTGATAATTTATAAAATACATATGCTTGTGACAAGTAAGATAAGTCCCCAAAAATCTTTGAATTTTTTTTAATAATACAAAGTGACTTTTTTATAGTCGAACTAAAGTTAAATATACTTTGATTTGTTTTATCAATTCTTTCCCGATTTGCTTCATTATTGTAAATGTATTTATTAATAACTTTTTTTGTTAATTCAAGAAAGAGCTGTGCATTGATTCTAGGTATATTAATGATACATAGAAGGATATCCATGTATAGCTTTTCAATAAATAATTTTACAAAATAATGTGATTTACGAAGTAATCGAAGATTTTTTCGTTTTAATATATGCCAAATATTTTTTGGTGATTCTAATCCTTTCTCGTCATAACTTATTTTGTTAGGGTTAATATTTCTCTCTGGAGTTATAAATCTTCCTCTCTTGTCTTTTTTAATTGTTTTTATTTTATTTATGATTGTGTTTGTTCTATTCATCAGATCTTTAATTTTTTTTTCTGTCAATGAATAAGTTTCCCAATCCATATATCGAATTTTAATGGACGATTCGTGACTCATTTGATTATGAATTGTTGAATTTTTTTCTTTTTGAGTTTCACTCAATTCATATATTTCTATTTTTTTCAATCCAAATAATAATAATAGATTTATTTTTGAGAATTCTTTTCTTATTTTTTTTAGAAATATAATGACTTTGATGACCCATCCTTTTGTTTCTTTTGCTACATTTAGAAATTTTTTTTTTCTTTCTTTTAAAACTTTTATAACTAGAAAGCACTTTTGTTTCAATTTGAAATTTTTTTTTTCGAGTTCTTTTAAAAGGGGTTCAAAAAAGGAAAGCCGTTTTCGGGGATAACCAAAAGGCAGTTCCGCTTCCATTCCCCAAACTGTTAAAAAACAAAAATCGTTTTTTTGTCCTTTCCCTTCCTTTTTAATTGGATCTTTATTAGGGGGTCGTAACTTAGATCTGTGCCAAGGTTTCAAACGAAAGGGAAATAGGATCTTTATCTGAATACCGTCTGTTAACCAGTTTTTCGGAAATTCTTTTTCTGATAATTGAACGCCGTTATAAGTGCATTTAACATGCATTTCTTTATTCCAATCCTTTAAATCCTCGGACCATTCGGGAAATTGAAATAATAGTATACGCAGAGTATTTTTAGCTATTATCAATGAAGGTAATAGAATATATTTTCTAAGAATCGATTGTGTTACTAATAAAGAACCTCTTATTACTTGAGCAACTATAAGGCTATCCCAGGCCTCTGCTATTTCTATACGAGTTTTCTCATCTCTGTTGTATTTTTCTCTTTTGTCCTCCTCTGTTTTCTCACTTTCCTTTTTATTTTCCTCTGTATAATCCGAAATTCTAATTTTTTTTTTTTTCCAAATCCAATTTCGAAAAATGCCTTTCAGCCGCTCGGGGATATCAAAAGAAAAAAAGGGGGGGGTGCCCAGTCTATCCAAAAAAAAGGGTGAATGTACATTTGCTTCAAACAGTTCCACAATAACTGTTTTACGCCTTTGAGCTCGCATAGAGCCCTTTATTATATCTCGACGAAAATCCGATTGTTGTGAATAACGGATCAAAGCTACCTCGTCAGTTTCATTAGGATTATCAGTATCTTTGTTATTAGTATTAGTATAAGTATCGGTATTCTTCGTAGTATCAGTCAAAATTACGACACGTTTGGATTTTCTTGAACGAATTTCATGATCCTCTACCACATGGTCTTCCTTGTCTCTTTCCTGTTGTTCCAACTCATCTATTAATTTGTATGACCATCGAGGTACTTTTTTACTGATTTCATTTATTCCAATATGAATATCTTTTTGTCTAATTGTTTCATCCTTGGGATCCGTTATAACTTGATCGAATAAAAATTTTAAAATTTTTATTCGATCTTTTGAATCAATTCTTACTTGTTTGTTTTCAGTAAATGGAAATAAAAAAATCCCTTTCAAATTAAAATTGGATATTGATTTTACTGCAACCTTACTTAGTAAATAAGTCATTTTTTTTCCTAATGATTTTCGATCAAATAAATCCACTTTCTGGTCAAATTCTGTGTAATTGGTACTAAAAAGTATGCCATGAATTTTATTTATCAAAAATTTCTTCCTATAATTCTTTATAGAAGTTTTTAGGATTGAGAATAAAAACAATTTTTTGATTTGGCCGCGATAGGGTCCGTTCAATAAAGGATCATATATTTTAGTTAAATATTCTTTTTGAGTCTCATTATTATTATTAGACAATAGAATTCTTTTTTCGAGTACATCCGGAGCAAGAAATCCCGTATCTAAAGTTTCTGATCTATGTATCAATTTTTTGCTTATGTTGTTCCTTTTTTCTTCATTGGCATAACTCCAATCATTGTACAATTCATTATAGGGGATTTTTTGTATTGTAAACAAAGATATCTTTCTTTGTATCATTTTCAGAAAAGTTGACAAACTTGGTGGATACGTGAAGGATATCCTTTCTTTTCCATCACTTTTACATGTATGAAAAAAAGATTGTGACATTTCATTTTTTACAGCATTTTGAAATCGGTCGTTTTTTATATATCGGAATGGACGATTCCATCGTTTAGAGTCGAAAAGAATAGTCACAAGAGGTTTTTCAAACAAGAATCTTTCTTTATCTTTTATTTCTTTAAATATTTCTAACTTCGAATTTT